TCTTCCGATTCATAAGAGCGAACAACTATTTCGTTTTTCGATGTGAATTTCACACAACGGGGGAGATACTCAATAATTAATCAATTTTTTTTCTATTTGATTCATATTTTTTGAGTTATTTGATTTCATATTTCTATAATTTTTTTATTTTTTGAGTTGGAATATAATATAGAATAGAATTTCTATTTCAAATTCAAAATTAGAACATAATAATTGAATATCATAATGATTTAATCATAATGATTTAATTAAATTGAATAGAATAATGAATGAAATTAAAAAAAATGAAAAATAATAATTAATAAAAATTAGAATATTCATATATTTTTTTTATTTGTTTGTTTTCTCGATTGTATTCTTTTTTCAACACGAATATTGACAACAGTGTATCAAACAAATATAATCCGATCGTGAATAAATGGATCGATTTACTCATGTTACATAGGTTTTTTTGACTTCATCAAATGGTGGATTCGTTGGATTTTGTTTGATACAAACAAGAAGTTTTTGGGGGGAAATATTAAATAAAATTAAAATTTTGATTAGAGAATTCCATTTTTTTGTTTTTATTGCGATTGGATATACACATCTTTTTTTAATTTGATTAGGGTTGCTAACTCAATGGTAGAGTACTCGGCTTTTAAGTGCGACTCCATTTTTTACACATTTCTATGAACGAATTGGTTCATCCATACCATCGGTAGGGTTTGTAAGACCACGACTGATCCAGAAAGGAATGAATGGAAAAAGCAGCATGTCGTATCAATGGCGAATTCTAAAAATTTTTCATTCGTATTGGACCCGGCCCACATTTTTGTTTGAATTGTTGGCTCGGAACAAATGAATTCAGTTGGGTTGAATTAATAAAGGGATAGAGCTTATCTGCTCCAATTATAGGGAAACAAAAAGCAACGAGCTTTCATTTTTTATTTGAATGATTACCCCATCTAATTATACGTTAAAAAAAAATTAGTGCTTGCTGTGGAAAAAGTTTTTCCCACGAATGGATTTTGGATTTTTGTTATGAGTCCTAACTATTAGCTATTCTCCATTATGTTATGGGGTAGCGATAAATGTGTAGAAGAAAGAGTATATTGATAAAGATATTTTTTTTTTCCAAAATCAAAAGAGCGATTGGTCCAAAAAATAAAGGATTTCTAACTAGCTTGTTGTCCTAGAACAATTAGATGGAACAAGCGAGGAGAGATAGTCCATTGATGGGTTTTACTTGTTTTCTAGGTATCTATTCATATTTGTTTTTTATTGGAATTCGGATATATAATAGAATACCCTGTTTTGACTGTATCGCACTATGTATCATTTGATAATCCAATGAATCTCTGATCCTTTGACCAAATAGAATTTCTAAAATGAAGGAATATCAAGTATATTTAGAACGAGATAGATCTCGCCAACAGGACTTCCTATACCCACTTATTTTTCGGGAGTATATTTATGGACTTGCTTATAGTCATGATTTTAATAGATCCAGTTTTGTGGAAAATGTAGGTTATGACAATAAATTTAGTTTACTAATTGTAAAACGTTTAATTACTCGAATGTATCAACAGAATCATTTGATCATTTCTGCTAATGATTCTAACAAAAATCCATTTTTGGGGTATAATAAGAATTTTTATTCTCAAATAATATCAGAGGGTTTTGCCATCGTCGTGGAAATTCCATTTTTCCTACAATTAAGCTCTTCCTTAGAGGAAGCAGAAATCGTAAAATCTTATCAAAATTTGCGATCAATTCATTCCATTTTTCCCTTTTTGGAAGATAAATTTACATATTTAAATTATGTGTCAGATATACGAATACCCTATCCTATCCATCTGGAAATCTTAGTTCAAATCCTTCGATATTGGGTGAAAGATGCCCCTTTTTTTCATTTATTACGGTTGTTTCTTTATAATTTTTGTAATTGGAATAGTTTTAGTACTCCAAAATCTACTTTTTCAAAAAGTAATCCAAGATTATTCTTGTTCCTCTATAATTTTTATGTATGTGAATATGAATCTATCTTCCTTTTTCTACGTAAAAAATCCTCTCATTTACGATTAAAATCTTTTAGCGTTTTTTTTGAGCGAATCTTTTTTTATGCAAAAAGAGAACATCTTGTAGAAGTTTTTGCTAAGGATTTTTCGTCTACCTTAACATTCTTCAATGATCCTCTCATTCATTATGTTAGATATCAAGGAAAATCCATTCTGGCTTCAAAGAATGGGCCTCTTGTGATGAATAAATGGAAACACTATTGTATCCATTTATGGCAATGTTTTTTTGATATTTGGTCTCAACCAGGAACGATCCATATAAACCAATTATCCGAACACTCATTTCACCTTTTAGGCTATTTTTCAAATGTTCGGTTAAATCGTTCAGTGGTACGGAGTCAAATGCTGCAAAATACATTTCTAATCGAAATTGTTAGCAAAAAACTTGATATAATAGTTCCAATTATTCCTCTAATTAGATCATTGGCTAAAGCGAAATT